TTGAGCTACTTTAATGGTATTATGGGGTAGATTTATGTGGGGCCCCTCCCCGCTGTGCTAGTACAAGTACATTCTCTGAAGGATATCGTTTGAGGTATGCGAGAAGTAACGGTTTATATAATGGTTTAGCAATATGTGTATGTGTGTTAAGGGGGGGGGGGTGGTTTAAGTTGGAAAATGGGGGCCCAATAGTGGGTTTTCTCTTTATGATACGTGCTTCAGAGAATGCGGGTTGATTTGGGTTAATATTTAAATGGGGTAAACGTTTGGTTACGGGAGGTTAAAATTTAAATTTTGGTCGAGGGTGCCAAATAATTCGCTTATTATGTCCTGAAACCATTGACCTAATAACACCTGAGGGGGCGAGCTGGGGACCAAGACATTCAATATCAGGCGCGATGATAGCATAAAGCCTGGCAAGTCACAGTCAAGTGCTACAGGATGATATTTGGAACCTCTTTCCAGGAGTCTTTCGACGATGCTGATGAGTACATTCCTTTCCTACCAGAGGCACCCATGCATCCAGTGACGCGAGAACGAGAGGGAGATAGCGCCACACCATCGTGATGTCTTATTTAAGGGGAACGTATGTGCGACCTTAATTTGATGGCCCTGAGGTAGGAACCAAATGCCAGATATAGTTTCAGGATAACCAAGCCCTGTCTATATGGGCCCGGAGCGAGAATACTAGTAGATATGGGCGGGTTGCTGGTTTCACGGAGGTTGGTAGATTAAGAGACCAAGGTTACCTGTTGGATATCCATGTACCGAACGACTACCCTATTAATGTACTATGTCCGATCAATGTTTTAATGTACTATGTCCTATATGAATTATTATTTGGTTGATGATAGTCATGGTTATTTAGTTTTTATGGGGTCCAAGGTTTTACAGGTTTTAGTCCGTTGTACGCTTTTAGTTCTTGCTTGTAAGCATGTTTTTTGAGGATGTTATGCACATTAAGGATTTCATGTACTATGTATGATTAAGCATCTTTAGTACTATGTATTATTCATGGGGAAAAACATTAATGCACTAATTACATAAAAATTTGGGAAGCTGTGTGTACTTGCAAAGTACTTTATTGCTAGTCCATCATTAATAGGTTTAGGATGCAGGGAGTAGTTTAATGCTAGAATATCAGCTTTGGGTGTTGATGGTGGAATTAAAAATTCTCTCCCTGAGTGCCCTTGGGAGCAGGTGTTCTCCATTTCTGGTTTACAAGACCAGAGTAATAACTTATACTACGAGGACATTACCATTTTAGTAGTTTGTTTTCGATAAGGGCGGAGAGAGGAATTAAGGTAATAATGATAAGAAAGTATATAATAGAAGCTGTTTGGCCAATGGTGATGAATGGGTGTTCGACTGGTTGGCCTCCAATTCATGTGAGAGTGAATAGGTCGGCTACTAGTGTTCAGAATATGGCTTGGGTAATTGGCCGGAATGCTATGCTTTGTTGTTTGGACAGATGTGTTATGGGAATAAATATTAAGATTAGGATGGATATTGCTAGAGCTAGGACTCCCCCTAATTTGTTGGGGATGGATCGTAGGATTGCGTATGCAAATAGGAAGTACCATTCTGGCTTGATGTGGGGTGGGGTGTTTAAGGGGTTTGCTAGTGTGTAGTTGTCTGGGTCTGTAAGTAGGTCGGGTGCGAACAGAGTTAGACTTGCTAGTGTTAGGAAGAGGAAAGTCAGTCCGAGAATATCTTTGGTTGTATAGTAAGGGTGGAATGGAATTTTATCTGGTTCAGAGGTAATTCCTGATGGGTTACTTGAACCTGTTTCATGCAGAAACAGGAGGTGAATGGTGGCTAGGGCTGCGATAATAAAGGGTAAGATAAAGTGGAAGGTGAAGAATCGTGTGAGAGTGGCTTTATCTACTGAAAATCCGCCTCAAATCCATTGGACTAAGTCGGACCCAATGTAGGGGATGGCTGATAGAAGATTTGTAATTACTGTGGCCCCTCAGAATGATATTTGGCCTCATGGTAGCACATAGCCTATAAATGCTGTAGCTATGGTTGTAAGTAGTAGGATTGTACCGATATTTCAAGTCTTCAGAAAAAGGAATGACCCGTAATATAAGCCTCGGCCGATGTGGAGGAATAGGCAAATAAAGAATATGGATGCGCCGTTAGCATGTAAGTATCGAATTATTCAGCCGTAATTGACGTCTCGGGTGATATGGGCAACTGAGGAGAAGGCAGTAGCTGTGTCTGGTGTGTAGTGTATTGCTAGGAATAGGCCTGTGGTGATTTGAATGATTAGGCAGGTACCTAGGAGTGAGCCAAAATTTCATCAAGAGGAGATGTTGGATGGTGTGGGGAGGTCGATGAATGATTCATTTATGATTTTTGCTAGTGGGTGGGTTTTACGGGGAGGGATCATTAATATTCTTATAGTTGAAATACAACGATGGTTTTTCATATCATTAGTCATGGTTATAGTCCATGTGGGAATAATGACATATGCTTTATTTTCATTAAGTATAATTCTGGTGATAGGCTTTGTGGGGTTTTCTTCTAAACCCTCTCCTATTTATGGGGGATTGGTGTTAATTTTTAGTGGTGCTGTAGGTTGTGTTATTACGTTGTATTTTGGTGGGTCTTATATAGGTCTTATGGTTTTCTTGATTTATTTAGGGGGTATGATAGTGGTTTTTGGTTACACTGCGGCTATAGCAATTGATGAGCATCCTGAAACGTGGGTGTCGAGTGCTGATATTTTTGGTATTTTTGTACTAGGTTTAATGATAGAGACGACTATGATATTCTTGTTGGGTGGGGATCCTGTAAAGACGGTGGAGATTGTTATTAATTATAATACTGTGTCAAGTTGAATAATTTATGAGGGTGATGGGCCAGGGTTGATTCGTGAGGATCCTACAGGTGCTGCAGCTTTATATAATTATGGGTTTTGAGTAGTTTTAGTGACTTGTTGGGCGTTGTTTATGGGAATGCATATTGCAATTGAATTAACTCGTGGAGGTGGTTAGATCATTAGTAGAAGTGCTAATATTGGTGGAATTAAAAAAGATAGGAAGTACAGCTTAATTAGGCCTTTTTGGGTTGATGAGGTGGTGGATATTGAGATTTGGGTTTGTGTTGTCATTTTTGGCATGGATTTTTCTAATCAGAAGAGGTCTAGTAGAGCTGAGGGGAGGTTTTGGCTTGTGGTTAGGCTTGAATGTGGGTTAAGTCGGTGTGTAGTGGTTGAGTAAAAACCTAGCATGTTAGAGAAGTAGAAAGTTTTTAATGGGGTGCTTAATTTTATATTGTTAGTTATTAAACTAAGTTCCATTGCTACAAGAAGTCCTAGAATTGTTACACTTAAGGCTATAAGTTTTAGGTGCCATGGTATAGTGACTTGGGGGTGTGAGGTAGGGGGAACGCAATTGGAAATAAGAAACCCGGCGAAGATGCTACCGACTGCTAGGCGATTGATAGGGTTTATTAATTTTTGGTTATTTTCATTAATTAAGATGAGAGTTGTAAAGCGAGGGTATCCTGCTAGGGCAAAGAAGATAATTCGGATACTGTATATAGCTGTTAGGGAGGTGGCTACTAAGGTAGTCGTTAGGGCTCAGGCGTTTGTATACGACGTGTTGGCGGTCTCGATGATTAAGTCTTTTGAATAGAAGCCTGTGAGAAAGGGCATTCCTATGAGTGCAAAGCTGCCAATAATGAGGGAGGAGGATGTAAAGGGCAAGGTTTTAAATAGTCCTCCTATTTTACGGATGTCTTGTTCATTGCTCAGGCTATGGATGATAGATCCTGCGGATAGAAATAGTATGGCTTTGAAGAAGGCATGGGTGCAGATGTGAAGAAAGGCTAGGTGTGGTTGATTGATGCCGATTGTTACTATTATGAGACCTAGTTGGCTTGAGGTTGAGAAGGCTACGATTTTTTTTAGGTCATTTTGTGTTAGAGCGCAGATTGCAGTGAATAGAGTGGTAATTGCTCCTATTGATAGGGCTAGTGTTTGGATAAAGGGGTTATTCTCGATTATAGGGTGGAAGCGAATAATTAGGAAAATTCCTGCAACGACTATTGTGCTGGAGTGAAGTAATGCTGAAACTGGTGTGGGTCCTTCTATGGCAGATGGAAGTCATGGGTGTAGACCGAATTGGGCAGATTTTCCCGTAGCTGCTAGTAGGAGGCTTGCTAGGGGAAAAGAATTTGGAGTTGAATTAAGGATGAATATTTGTTGTAAGTCTCATGAATTGGAATGCAGGAAGAACCATGTTATTGCTAGGATAAAGCCGATGTCGCCAATGCGGTTATATAGGATTGCTTGCAGGGCTGCTGTGTTTGCGTCTGTTCGGCCGTGTCATCAGCTGATTAGTAGGAATGATATAATGCCTATTCCTTCCCATCCAATAAAAAGTTGTAACAGGTTATTAGCTGTAATTAGAATTAATATTGTTACGAGGAAAATGAGTAGGTATTTGAGGAATTGGTTGATGTTTGGGTCTGAGTCTATATATCATATTGAAAATTCTACAATAGACCAGGTAACAAATAATGCTACGGGGGTGAATATTACGGAGAAGAAGTCTATTTTAAAGTTTAGTGACAGTTCGATGGTCTGGATTGTTATTCAATGTCAATTTGAGATTATGGATTCTTGGCCTGTGAAGATGTATATTGTTATTGATAGTATGCTGGTAATAAAAGCGTAGATGATGGATAATTTTACATAGTGAGGGTATAGGAGGTTTTTGTTCGGGTTAATTAAGGTAATTATAATGGGTGCTAGTAGTGGAATTATTGTTATTAGAATTATTGAGGAGTGTATTTTTACTTTTATTTGGAGTTGCACCAATGTTTTTGGCTCCTAAGGCCAATGGATAACTACTATCCTTTAAAAGTTGAGAAAGCCAGGCTGTTAAGCCTGGAGGCATGAATTAGCAGTTCTTGCATTCTTTCTCGGTAGCTAAGAAGTTACGAGCTTCTATTATTAGACTCACAATCTAATGTTTTTATTAAACTATAGCTACAGGGTGTGAGGCATATGATTGTTTTAGGATTTAGTGTAAGTAGAAGGATTGGTGCTATGTGCATTAGTATGAGTGTGTTTTCTCGTGTAAATAGGGGTTTTACATTGCTGGTGCTATATGTTAGCGGGCCTCGTTGTGTTGAGGTGAACATGTGGAGTGAGTATAAGGCTGTAACTAGCATATTGAATCCTGTGAATATAATAGTGAAGTTAGATCAGGAGAAGGAGGCTAGAATTGTTAGTAGTTCTCCCACTAAGTTGATAGTTGGGGGTAGGGCTAGATTGGTGAGATTAGCTAATAATCATCATAGTGCTAGTAGTGGAAACAGTGCTTGAAGGCCTCGTGTGAATATTATAGTTCGGCTGTGGATTCGTTCATAGTTAGAGTTTGCTAGGCAGAATAGCAGGGATGAGGTGAGTCCGTGGGCAATTATTAGAATTATAGCGCCGGTAAGACTTCAAGGGGTTTGGATAAGAATGGCAATAATAACAAGTGCTATGTGGCTTACGGAGGAGTAGGCGATGAGTGATTTTAGATCTGCTTGTCGCAGGCAGATGGAGCTTGTTATGACTATACCTCATAAGGATAAAATGATAAATGGGTAACTTATTTTTTCTGTTAGAGGATTTAGTATGGGGGTAATTCGTATTATGCCATAGCCACCTAATTTTAGTAAAATAGCTGCAAGTACTATTGAACCGGCGATAGGGGCTTCAACATGGGCTTTAGGTAGTCATAGATGCAGCCCGTATAGAGGTATTTTGACTATAAAGGCTATTATACACCCCAGCCATATGATGTTGTTGGTTCAGGATAATATAATCTCTTTAGTGTTGATGGTTATAGTGATAATATTTAAGGACCCTAAACTGCTAGAGTAGTATAGGAGTGTAATTAGTAGGGGAAGGGATCCAGCTAGTGTATAGAATAGAAAATATGAGCCGGCATTAAGGCGTTCTGGTTGATATCCTCAGCGAGTAATAATAATTAGGGTGGGGATTAGGGTAGTTTCGAATAGGATATAGAATAAGATAAGTTCGGTGGCTGAGAAGGTTATGATTAGGGAGATCTGTAGGAAAACTAGTATAGAGATATACAGTTTTTTTCGTGGAATGGGGTTGTTGAGTAGGTGTTGTTGCGTTGCTAAAATTATTAGTGGTAGTAGTCAGGCTGTTAGTATTAGTAAGGGCGATGTTAATGGGTCTGAGAAGAAGGTTAGTGACAGGTTGCATGAATTGTTGGGTAAATATAATATTATGAGGGTAAAAATATTGATTAATAGGCTGCATGTTATTGTGTTGATTCATATTATATGGGTTTTTGATAGGCATATTGTTGGTAATATTATAATAGTTGGTAAAATAATTTTTAGCATTGTAGTAGATTTAAGTTTTGTACATAGTCTAATCCATATAGGTTGGAGATTAAGATTAGTAGGGCTAGGCCTACTGCAGCTTCGCATGCGGCGAATACTAGAAGAGCAATGGGTATTATATACATTAGCATCGAGTGTATATTTAGAGTTGTAAGAGTGGTTATAATAAATAGTGATAGTATTATGCCTTCCAAACATAGTAAAGACGATATTAGATGGGATCGGTAGATTAATAATCCCAGTAGCGATATGAAATATGCTAGTGTGACGTTAATGTAGATGAAAGGCATGTATTGGTAAATATGAATTTTCATAATCTAATGAGTCGAAATCATTTGTTTTGAATAAACTATATACCAACTCAACTCAGTCCAACCCCTTTTGGGATCATTCATAGGCTAGCCCTAGTGCTAGAATAATAAGTAGGGTAAAAATTATGTTGATAGTTAGTGTTAAGTTGTTTGTTTGGGTTGCTCATGGTAGAGGCAGTAGTAGGGCGATTTCTAGGTCAAATAGGAGGAATGTGATAGCAATTAAGAAGAATTTTATAGAGAATGGTAGGTGGGCGGAGGTTGTGGGGTCAAACCCACATTCATAGGGATTGTGTTTTTCTGTGTATGTGTTTAGTTGGGGGAGCCAGAATGTGATGGTAATTAGGAGTAGGGCTAAGAGAATAGTGGTTGTTAGGGTTAGTGCTAAATTTATTACTCTCTCTCGAGTTATACGAGGCTAATTGATTGGAAGTCAATAGTACTGTTTATACTAAGAGAGTAGGACCCTCATCAGTAGATAGAGATGTATAGGAATAGTCATACCACATCTACGAAATGTCAGTATCATGCGGCGGCTTCAAATCCGAAGTGGTGGCTAGATGTGAAGTGATATAGTTGTTGGCGGAAGTAGCAGGTGATGAGGAATGTAGTTCCGATAATAACGTGTAGGCCGTGGAAGCCTGTGGCCATAAAGAAAGTGGAGCCGTAAATGCCGTCGGAAATGGTGAATGAGGTTTCGGAGTACTCTGATATTTGTAGATAGGTAAAGTAAATTCCTAGTGCAATGGTTATGGAGAGGGATTGGGCCGATTCTTTTCGATTAGCTTCTATTAGGCTATGGTGTGCTCAAGTAATTGTGACTCCTGATGCTAGTAGTACTGCTGTGTTAAGTAGTGGTACTTCCATGGGGTTAAGTGGGAAAATGCCCGTAGGGGGTCAGTGTCCTCCCGTTTGTGGGGTTGGGGCTAAGCTGGAGTGATAGAATGCTCAGAAGAAGCCGGCGAAGAAGAATACCTCTGAGATAATGAAGAGGATTATACCATATCGAAGGCCTTTTTGTACAGGAGAGGTGTGGTGGCCTTGATATGTACCTTCCCGTACGATGTCTCGTCATCATTGAAATATTGTTATTGTACTTGCTAGTAGTCCTGCAGTAAGGAGGGGAGTATAGTAGAAATGGAATCATATAATTATGCCAGATGTTAGTAGGAATGCTGATAGAGCTCCTGTTAGTGGTCAAGGGCTTGGGTTAACTATGTGATAGGCATGTGTTTGGTGTGTCATTATGAGTTGTCATGTAGATATAGGCTTACTAAGAGTGTAAATACATATGCTTGGATGAGTGCTACACCTAGTTCTAGGGTAATGAGTAGGATAATAATGATAATAGTAATTGTGGAGGATGATAGGTAGATGGACATGAGAGTTAGTGTAGTGTCACCAAGTAGATGCATTAACAGGTGACCTGCTGTGATGTTAGCTGTAAGTCGTACAGCTAGAGCTACTGGTTGAATAAATAGGCTGATTGTTTCGATAATAATTAGTATGGGGATGAGTGGTACGGGTGTTCCTTGTGGTAAGAAGTGGGCGAGAGTTGATTTTGTTTTGAATCGTAGCCCTAATAGTACAGTTGCTGCTCATAGGGGAATTGCTATGCCTAGGTTTATTGATAATTGGGTGGTTGGTGTGAATGCATAGGGTGTAAGTCCGAGGAGGTTATTTAAAGCGATGAAGGTAATTAGGGCTGTAAGTATTAGGGATCAAGTTCGTCCTTTAGTAGAATGGGAAATTATCATTTGTTTTAGTACGAGTTGAATTAGTCATTGTTGAAGAGAGGAGTAACGGTTGTTAATTAGGTTGTTATTAGGTGTAATTAATGTGGCGGGAAATATAATGATTAAAATCACTAGGGGGATTCCTAGGATTGTCGGGATGTCGAAGGAGGCGAATAAATTTTGGTTCATTTTAGTTCTCAAGTTGTTTTATGTTTTTGTGTTTTAGTTAATTTTAGTGATGGGGTAGTGTAGAAAGTAAAATTCAATACTTTTAATTGGATAATATAGAATAAGGTTACAATTATAGATAGAATCACCATTGGTCATGGTGAGATGTTTAGTTGGGGCACTCACTGTAGAGAGAGGGGCTCTCTCAATCTTTAACTTAAAAGGTTAATGCTGTTTAGCTTTACAGTGATACAATGTATAGGTATGAGGCTCATACTTCGAAATCTTGGAAGTAGATAAATTCTAGTACAATGGGTATAAAGCTGTGATTGGACCCACAAATTTCTGAGCACTGTCCGTAGTATAGGCCTGGTCGTATGGAAGCTACTATAGCTTGGTTTAAGCGTCCGGGGATTGCATCTGTTTTTACCCCTAGTGATGGTACAGCTCATGAGTGTAGAACGTCTTGTGATGAGATTAATACGCGAATATCTGCTTCTATGGGAAGGGTTGTTCGGTTGTCTACTTCAAGGAGTCGGAATTCCCCAGGCTCAAGAAAATATGTTGGTATAATATAAGAGTCGAATGCTAGGTCTTCATAGTCAGAGTACTCATAGCTTCAATATCATTGGTGGCCAATCGCTTTAAGAGTTAGGTATGGTTTGTTAAATTCGTCTGTTATATATAAAATACGTAGGGATGGGAGGGCAATTATAATGAGGATTATAGCGGGTAGGATGGTTCAGATTATTTCGATTTCTTGAGCATTTATGGTACTGGTGTGAGTCAATTTTGTAGTAAGTATCAGAGAAATAACGTATAGAACTAGGGAGCTAATTAAGAAAATGATTATTAGAGCGTGGTCATGGAAGGCGATAAGTTCTTCTATGATTGGGGATGCGGCGTTTTGTAGGCCTAATTGAGCTGGTACTGCCATATAAGATATATAGATGTCTAGTCTATAATTCAACTTTGACAAAGTTACGTAATAATTTTACTAATATCTTATTGAAAAAGTCATAGGGTCTATGGGATTGGCTTGAAACCAATTTTTGGGGGTTCAAATCCTTCCTTTTTCGTTTAGGGCTTTTACATAGGTAGTTTCTTCAAATGTGTGGTAGGGTGGAGGGCAGCCATGTAGTCATTCTAGGTTAGTAGCTAGTTGTTCGATTGTAGAAACTTTTCGTTTCGAGGAGAATGCTTCTCAAATCATGAAAATTATGAGAATAACTGCTGTTAGTGAGATGAATGATCCTACGGATGAGATGATGTTTCATGTGGTATATGCATCTGGGTAATCTGAGTATCGTCGAGGTATTCCGGATAGGCCAAGGAAGTGCTGTGGGAAGAAGGTTAAATTTACTCCTACAAATATAATGGTAAAATGAACTTTGGCATAGGTTTGGTCGAGTGTGTAGCCTGAAAATAGTGGAAATCAGTGAATAAAGCCCCCCATAATGGCAAATACAGCTCCCATGGATAGCACGTAATGGAAGTGTGCTACTACATAATATGTATCATGTAATACAATGTCTAATGATGAATTGGCTAGTACAATTCCTGTCAATCCGCCCACGGTGAAAAGAAAGATAAAGCCCAGAGCCCATAGTATTGCAGGGGATCATTTAATATTGCCGCCGTGTAGCGTAGCTAGTCAGCTAAATACTTTAACTCCGGTTGGGATTGCGATGATTATAGTGGCTGATGTAAAATATGCGCGGGTGTCTACATCTATTCCTACTGTGAATATATGGTGGGCTCATACAATAAACCCCAGGAAACCGATGGATATTATAGCTCAGACTATACCCATGTAGCCGAATGGTTCTTTTTTATTAGAGTAGTATGTTACAATGTGTGAGATTATTCCGAAACCTGGTAGAATGAGAATATATACTTCGGGGTGGCCAAAAAATCAGAACAGGTGTTGATATAGGACGGGGTCTCCACCACCAGCAGGGTCGAAGAAGGTAGTGTTGAGATTACGGTCGGTTAGTAGTATAGTAATTCCGGCAGCTAGGACTGGAAGGGAAAGTAGAAGAAGGACTGCTGTAATTAGGACGGATCATACGAATAGGGGGGTTTGATATTGTGTTATGGCTGGAGGTTTTATGTTAATAATTGTTGTAATGAAGTTAATAGCTCCTAGGATGGATGAGATGCCTGCTAAATGTAATGAAAAAATAGTTAGGTCTACAGAAGCTCCTGGGTGTGATATGTTACCTGCTAAGGGCGGGTAGACCGTTCAGCCAGTTCCGGCGCCGGCTTCAAGGGTAGAGGATGCGAGTAGGAGGAGGAGTGAAGGGGGTAGGAGTCAGAAGCTTATGTTATTTATTCGAGGGAATGCTATGTCGGGAGCACCAATTATTAAGGGGATAAGTCAGTTTCCAAAGCCCCCGATTATGATTGGTATTACCATGAAAAAGATTATAATGAATGCGTGGGATGTAACGATAACATTATAAACATGGTCATCTTCCATTAGGCTTCCGGGCTGGCCTAATTCTGCTCGGATTAGTAGGCTTAAGGCTGTCCCCACTGCCCCTGCTCATGCACCAAATAGTAAGTATAGAGTTCCGATGTCTTTATGATTAGTTGAAAATAATCAGCGATTTATGAACATAGTTAGGGGGTAAAATGGCTGAGTAGGCATTAGACTGTAAATCTAAAGACAGAGGTGTGATCCCTCTTTTTACCAGCTCCGAGGTGATATACCATATTGAATTGCAAATTCAAAGAAGCAGCTTCAACCCTGCCGGGGCTTCTCCCGCCTTTTTTTCCCTGACGGCGGGAGAAGTAGATTGAAGCCAGTTGATTAGGCTATTTAGCTGTTAACTAAATTTTTGTGGGTTGGAGTCCCATCAATCTAGGAAGGGCTTAGCTTAATTAAAGTAATTGATTTGCGTTCAGTTGATGCAGAATAAAGTTTTGCAGTCCTTATAGTGGTGCAGAAATTAAGTAAAGCTTACTTACTAAGGGCTTTGAAGGCTCTCGGTCTTATTAACCTAAATTTCTAGTTTGTAAGTATTAGCGGGGTTAGGGGTAGTAATAATGTGGAAAGGGCTATGAGTGGTGGTAGGAGTGGCATTGGTTTTATGTGCTTTAGTTGTCAGTTGATTTTTGTGTTGTTTGATGTAGGAAATATTGTTATTGAGATGGAATATGTTAGGCGTATGTAGAAGTAGAGGTTTATTAGTGTTAATATAGCTATTGTGAGCGGGATAATTAGGTTGTTATTTTTTGTAAGTTCTTGTATAATAGCTCATTTAGGGGAGAATCCTGTTAGTGGGGGCAGGCCTCCTAGTGATATTATTATTAGTGGGATTATGGGTATTATTCATGTTAGTTTATTTCAGGTGTGTGATAGTGAGAGGGTTGTTACGTTTGAGTTTAGGTAGAAGATTATGAATGTGGAGATTGTCAGGAAGATGTAAATGATAAGGGTTAGTATGGTGATGTTTGGGTTATAGTATAGTACTGCTATTATTCATCCTATGTGGGTGATTGAGGAGTAGGCCAGGATTTTTCGTAGTTGTGTTTGGTTTAGTCCTCCTCAGCTGCCGGCCATAATTGATAGGATCGAGATCATTAGGATAATGTTCGTGTTTATTGATGGGAAGATTTGAAATATGATTGATAAGGGGGCAAGTTTTTGTCATGTGAGGACAATTATGGCTGGGATTAGGGGGATTCCTTGGGTTACTTCTGGAAGTCAGAAGTGGAGGGGGGCTATTCCTATTTTTATTACGAGTGCGATTAGCATTATTGTGGATAAAATTTGGTTATGGGGTGGGTTGATTGTTCATTGTCCGGAGGTAAAGTTGTTGAGGGAAATGGCCATTAGGAGGATTATTGATGCTGTTGCTTGGATTAGAAAATATTTGGTAGAAGCTTCTGTGGATCGGGGGTTTGTACTTTTGGCTAGAATTGGTACGATGGCTAATATATTTAGTTCTAAGCCCATTCAGGCTAGGAATCAGTGCGAGCTTAGAATTGTAATTGTGGTTCCTGTTAGGATGGTTAAGGAGATAATGAGATGGGCTAGGGGGTTGATATTAGTACGGGAAGGGTTTAACCAACATTTTCGGGGTATGGGCCCGATAGCTTATTTAGCTGACCTTACTATTTAGGATGTGGTGTAATGGGTAGCACGGAGAGTTTTGAGTTCTCAGGTGTGGGTTCAATTCCTAAAATCCTAGAAATAAGAGGGTTTGAACCTCTATGATTTACTCTATCAAAGTAACTCTTTTGTCAGACATATTTCTTATGTTTGTGGAGGGATGCCGGATATTAAAATGGGTATTGAGATATATCATATGCATAGTGCTAGTGTGAGAGGCAGGAAATTTTTTCATAGGAGGTACATTAGTTGATCATAGCGGAATCGAGGATATGCTGTTCGAATTCATAGAAATAGGGTGGTTAGTAGAAGGGTTTTAGCCATGAAGTTGATTGTGTACATTTCTGGCATAATTATGTTGAATGATGTTGCTAGGAAGATGGTCGTGGTTAGGGCGTTTATTATGATAATGTTCATGTATTCTGCTATAAAGAATAAGGCGAATGAGCCTGCGGCATATTCAATGTTAAAGCCTGATACTAGTTCTGACTCACCTTCTGTTAGGTCGAATGGGGCTCGGTTGGTTTCTGCTAATGTGGAAATGAATCATATTATGGTTAGGGGTCATGATGGAAGTAGAAGTCAGTAGTGTTCTTGTGTTGTAATAAGTGATTGTAGGTTGAATGAGCCGCTTATTAGCAGGGTGGATAGGAGAATGATGGCAAGGGTTACTTCGTATGAGATTGTCTGGGCTACGGCCCGTAATGCGCCGATTAGTGCGTAGTTTGAGTTGGATGCTCAGCCGGATCATAAAATTGAATAAACAGCTAGGCTTGATGTTGCTAGGATAAATAGAAGGCCTAGGTTTAGGTTTATTAGGGGGTATGGTATAGGGAGTGGTGCTCATAAGAGTAGGGCGATGGAGAGGGCTAGGGTTGGGGCGGTCAGGTATAGAGTTGTGGTAGAAGTGGTAGGTAGTAGGGGTTCTTTTGTGAAAAGTTTTATGGCATCGGCGATTGGTTGGAGTGTTCCGTAAGGTCCTACGATATTGGGCCCTTTTCGGAATTGTATGTAGCCCAAGATTTTTCGTTCTGTAAGTGTCAGGAATGCTATAGCGATTAGAGCGGGTACTATTAGTAGGATTAAGTTAACTATAAACACGTTGTTAAGAAGAGGAGTTGAACCTCTGGTTATAAAGTTTTAAGTTTTATGCAATTGCCGGGCTCTGCCATCTTAACTAAACCCTGTTCTTGGGTTGGGTAATAGTTTGTAAGGTTGAGATATTGGTCATCTAATTTTTGAGGGCGCTTTGCGAAGTGGGCCCTATTTCTCTTGTCCTTTCGTACTGGGAGGAATGTTTAATAGATAGAAACCGACCTGGATTGCTCCGGTCTGAACTCAGATCACGTAAGACTTTAATCGTTGAACAAACGAACCCTTAATAGCGTCTGCACCATTAGGATGTCTTGATCCAACATCGAGGTCGTAAACCCTATTGTCGATATGGACTCTAGAATAGGATTGCGCTGTTATCCCTAGGGTAACTTAGTCCGTTGATCAAGTTATTGGGTCAATAGGTTTAATTTACTTAGACTAGTGAGGTCTTAGTATATGTCTTTCGGGGGTTATATTGTACTCCGAGGTCACCCCAACCAAAATTTATGGTACATTTATGATAGGTTGTTGCCTGTTGGTTTAAATTATTGTGGATTGTACCGTTAAATTGAAGCTCCATAGGGTCTTCTCGTCTTATTTAGGCATATCCGCCTCTTCACGGATAGGTCAATTTCACTGATTAAAAGTAAGAGACAGTTAAACCCTCGTGGGGCCGTTCATACAAGTCCTTATTTAGAGAACAAGTGATTATGCTACCTTTGCACGGTCAGGGTACCGCGGCCGTTGAACATGTGTCACTGGGCAGGCAGTGCCTCTAATACTGGAGATGCTAGAGGTGATGTTTTTGGTAAACAGGCGGGGGTAGAGTTTGCCGAGTTCCTTTTACTTTTTTTAATCTTTCCTTAGTGCATGCCTGTGTTGGGTTAACAGTTTTGTTAATTGGTGGGTTAATTTGTAGTATGTGTTAATTAGGCTGTTAACTAACAGTAGTTGTTTCGGTCTGAGATAGGCTTATGCGGGGAGAACAAATTCATGTTACTTATATCAACATTATTGCTTCTATTTAATAATAGATTAGTCCAATTTGTTTTAGGAGTTCAGTGATATTATTAGGATTAAGAGTAAATAAATATTGAGCTTGAACGCTTTCTTAATTGGTGGCTGCTTTTAGGCCAACTATGGTGGTTATATTGTTTACTCTCTATAAAAGGTTGTTTCCTAGGGTCTTAAGAGCTGTCCCTCTTTAGACTAACAGTTAAATTTACAGGAAGATTACGTGATTCTGTAGGTAAATTTAAAGTTGAACTAAGATTCTGTCTTGGACAACCAGCTATCACCAGGCTCGATAGGTTTGTCGCCACTACCCAGAGATTTTCCCACTATTTTGCCACATAGACGGGTGTGCTCTTTTAGCTATCCTTGGGTAGCTCGCTTGGTTTCGGGGGGCATTGTTTAAGTTCTCTTTATAAAGTTATTTCTAGTTAATTCATTATGCAGAAGGTACAAGGGTTTATCTTTGCTTTTTTGTGCTTTATTAGTTTTGTTCTTTCCCTTGCGGTACTGTATCTATTGCGCCTAGAATATAATTTCTATCTCCTATACTTTTATGGCAGGTAAATGATTTAATTAATATAATTAAGTAGTATATTTTAGTGGTGTTTGGGCTAGAGTTAGCTCAAAACGATCATTTGTTGTGAGATCTTCCGGGTGTAAGCCGGATGCTTTAATTTAAGCTACGTTTTGGTTCGTCCAAGCGCACTTTCCAGTACGCTTACCATGTTACGACTTATCCCCTCTAGATCAGTGTTAAGTGGCTTGTTGTTAATGTACTTTTATGTGATGTTTGAGGAGGGTGACGGGCGGTGTGTGCGTGCTTAATGGCCTTGTTTCAATCAAGCTCTCTATTCTTGGTTTACTGCTAAATCCACCTTGGGCCCTTAAATTTCATAAGGGTTGTCGTTTAGTTTTCTGAGATAGAAAATGTAGCCCATTTCTTCCCACATCATTGGCTGCACCTTGACCTAACGTTTTTATGATGATACTTCTGCTTACTTTACAATCATTAAGGAGTTTGCTGAAGATGGCGGTATACAGACTGAATGGCTAGATGTGGTGAGGTTTATCGGGGTGTATCGATTATAGAACAGGCTCCTCTAGACGGATGTAAAGCACCGCCAGGTCCTTTGAGTTTCAAGCTGTTGCTTGTAGTGTTCTGGCGAATAAATTTGTTAATTAAGTTATTGAGGTTTAGGGCTAAGCATAGTGGGGTATCTAATCCCAGTTTGTGTCTTAGCTATAGTGTATTCAGAATATTAAAGCCACTTTCGTAGAATATTTCACTATAACTGGAGTTTTCTACGACTTAGTTATAGGTTAGCTTTATTGGGTGAGTTAAGTCTTAAACACTCTTTACGCCGGGCTCTATTAACTCGAGTCAATCGTATGGCCGCGGTGGCTGGCACGAAATTGACCAACTCTGATTGTCAGTGTAACTTAGTTAAACTTTCGTTCATTGCTAAAAGTCTGTCACTGCTGTCTCCCGTGGGGGTGTGGCTAAGCAAAGTGTCTTGAGCTGCATGTTTGCGTGCTTGATACTCGCTCCTCACATTTTGGTAGAGGGCATTCTCACAGGGGCGCGGATGCTTGCATGTGTAATATCACTGAGGGCTAATAGAAAGGCTAGGACCAAACCTATGTGTTTATGGGGTTGTGATCACCCGTCTAGACATTTTCAGTGTCTTGCTTTAAAGTTAAGCTACATCAAC